AAAGAATAAAATAATTAAGAAATGACACTCGGATTCTATTCTGTATGATAGGAATAGAAATTGCCTTTATTATGATTGTTCTTGAAACAACAACAATCATTAATCATTTTTTTTTTTCAAATCAAATAAATCATTTTTTTCTATGATTCATTGGAACAAAAACGAAAGACCCGGCCCGGTCCTGACCGGGGGCCGCGCTGTGGAAGTAAAAGTAAAAAAGGATCTTGCAGACGAAAGCAAAGAGGTACTCTTTTTTTATTATTTATTTAATTTTAATTTATATATTTATTATTACTTTCTATTTATTAATTCTATAATTTTTTTATATAAGAAATTCATTGCTATATAATTTATAGTTTATAGTTTATATAATATATAATATTCTTGGGGCATTAGGTGGTTATATATCTAAATTTATATTCATTGGAATAGTGGAGTTGAGATATCGCTTTCGAGCCCTTACTTTACCTAAATGAAATCACTGATTTTTATTTTCTATATTTTTTTTTCTATTTTTCTATGTCTCTATAATTAGATATCTATATAATAATTATATACTGAATAATAAAGAGGTATAAAGAGAGGGCCCTTTTTCAAGCCTTACTGTTTTTGTGTAATATAATCTAGTAATTATCCTTTTTCTTTCAATTTGGGGAGATGGCTGAGTGGACTAAAGCGTCGGATTGCTAATCCGTTGTACGGGTTTTTCGTACCGAGGGTTCGAATCCCTCTCTTTCCGCTTTAGTCAATGACTTGGTATTTTTTCTTTATCTTTCAATTTCTCTTTCAACGAGTCTTTTTTTTTTATTTCATTTTAATTAATAGTTAAAAATGTGGAATAAATAAAATCCTAAGAACATTTTAAAATCAAGCAAGGAAAACAGAAACTTTATTGTTATTTTTTATTCTTCACTCTTCACGTCCAGGATTCCGTCCTGGATCATTAGATAGGAATCCGAAGATAAAGAGAGAAACAAAGAATACCACTACTGTGTAAACAAATAGTTTAAGAGTAAGCATTACACAATCTCCAAGATCATTTTTTTTGGAAAAAAAAGATAATAGATTCTCCATTTTTATACCACTTATTTTGACACCATGAAATTCTTTTTCTAAATCTATAGAAATAAAAAAGAATTTTCAGAAATTCATTTGTAATAAGAGTCAAGTCTTTCATTACCAAAAGCTTTTTCATACCCGCAATTAGATATTGCGGAGGAATCTACTAGGTTCTTTCACTGTAAAAAAGGGTCCGAATGAGGAACTGGGGGGAGCCCAGACTTATTGTGGCGATCCAAGAATTTCATTATTTGAATCGAAGGGTTATACTATAAGACTTATCTGAATTAAAGATCTCATCGAAAACTTACAGCAGCTTGCCAAACAAAAGCTAAGAGAAAAAAGAGCAACAGGTATTATCTGAATTAAAGATCTACATCGAAAACTTACAGCAGCTTGCCAAACAAAAGCTAAGAGAAAAAAGAGCAAAGGTATTACTGGCATAAAATCTACGATTGGATTCAAAAAAGCATAAGCCTCGGGCAATTTTGAGAAGAAAAAACTACTTGAAGAAAGAGCAGAATTAAGACAAATACAGATCAAACTAAAGATATTAAGCATAACAAACATTTTTTTCTTTGTTCTTGAAGATAATTGTATTTATTTTGATTGAGTTATTAATATGATGAGTTCTTAATATGAGTTATTATAATCTTATTTTTTTTTTTGAATTAACCCAATCAAAAATCCTTCAATTCTCAAATCAAAAGAGAATAGACAAAACCATACTTTCATACAATATCTTAATTGAATTGTATGTAATGATCAATAAATGTCGTTTAATTCTCTATCTAAATGTCTCAAAATCCTAGCAACACTCTAATCTATTCTATATAGATTTGGACTAGAATTGACGAAGAACTACTATCAATATTAGTCTTTATTAATGTCGAATAGAAATCAAAAATGGGGCGTGGCCAAGTGGTAAGGCAACGGGTTTTGGTCCCGGTATTCGGAGGTTCGAATCCTTCCGTCCCAGAGCATACCTATTATATTATATATATCATATCAGAATATAGATTTTCTATTTTATATCAGAATAAAAGAAAGATTGCCCTTTTTTAAACAACCTTATTTTTTTTTTAAGAGTAGAATAAGATTGGTTATAATCTGATTTTGCTTTCCTATAATGATTAATTCTTATATGAATTATATCTTTTTCAAAAATCAAAAATCGAATCGTGTTCAAATAACACACAGATGAAATTGAATCTATTTGTATACAGGTAAGAGGTAAGATGAGAGCATAGATTAAATCATATTTCTATTTAATAAGTTAGTTCTTCATAAAATAAAAATACGAGCCATGATTTAATCTGTACTTGTTTTAATTTACATTTATACAAAATAGTAATAGTCTGGAACACTCTAATAGGATTCTTTTTTTATTTAGGATTCATCATCTTCATAGAATTGACGCAGTAGATAGTAGTTAAACGTCAATGTAAAATACCAATTTCAATATATGCGGCTGTCTGAATTTCATTAAAAAAAAATCAAGTTACATACGTAACATATGTCTTTTCTTTGAACCCCGTCTTTAAGTATTTTGTGTTTTCTTTTATGAAAAATTGTAAATATATGATATGTACCAATTGAGACAAAGTGTATTCATACATCTTAGTCGCTTTTCCTTAGGAAATAATTGCAGCCGGATTATTGACTCCAAGTCAAATAAACTACGCAGAAAGGAAGCGAAGGCTTATATATATGTATTGTTATCGTTCTATTTCTTCTATTTCATTGATTCATTGAAAACTTTATTTTATTTCAATTGAGTTTTGTGACAATAGATTTGTTATCCCTAAATTTTAAATATTTAACTTTACCCTTTAACATAGAATGTTTCTAATTACTTTCAAAGATATTTGTTTAGTCTACCTGATAGGTATGGGGATCCTCTTTTAATTATGATTTATCAAAAAGAATAACAACCCAAAGCCTCTATTCTATCAGTCTTTATCCACCACCTCGTGAAAAACAAAAAGAATTTACATTTTTTTTTATGGTTTAATCCGAATATGAATTTTTCTCTATTATTATCAAAATGCGATTTTTACTGTAAAGCCTTATTCAAATAATGTAATGATAGTGAAATAGGAAATTTTTCAATCAATTAAATATTTTTAATAATGTCTTATGAGTCCTTGGTACTCGAAGAAGTGTGAAATTGGTGAATCTATTTTAGCAAGTCACCTCAAGATGCAGATTAAAAAAAACTTATTTGTGTTATTTATTAGTTCAATTTTTTTATATTCTAATATTTAGATTATAATTCTAAAGAAAAAATAAAATAATATATTAAAAAAATATTTATTATATTTCTATATATTATTTATTATATATATTATATGGGGTTAAATTTAATTCGTGCTGATACTTCTTGAGAAATTACCCATTCATAAAAGTATGGATTACTATGTACCGAACGAACCAATGATTATTCATGAGTCCATAATGGAATCAATTACATACGGTTTACAGCAACCTACTAGGAAATGTTATGGTAAAACTTCGTTTAAAACGATGTGGTAAAAAGCAACGTGCGACTTGAGGGATATGGTCGTCTGTGGATTCTTACATCCATCATTTTCTTTTTATATTAATTAGATAGGAATGAGGGTGCTCTTGGCTCGACATCGTTTGTTCTGTTTCACTAGAACCCTCCTTTTTGAGGTCGGGGGTTGGGATGTAAATAGTACATGATCTTAATGGAGCTCGAGTAAAAAAAAGTATTGATTCATTTTTTAAGGGAACGGATCTAGGGTTAGTGTTAATTAATAAGTTGAAACAGCTTCGTAAGTATATTTTCCATATAAAAATCGAAAGGATCCAATTTTAAAATTTATAAGTAAAACCTCTTGGAATTGGTAAAACTCTTTCGATTAAAAGTGTATCGCGCAGGAATCAAATCGACCATTTGTATGATTTTTTGATAAAAAGAAATCACAAAAAGGGTATGTTGCTGACGTTTTTTGAAACGATTAAAAATCACCGAAGTAATGTCTAAACCCAATGATTCAAAGAAACGATAAAGAATCCTGGAACAAGGAAATACCACTTTCAGTTGTCTCAATAAATAGATTCTAATTAAGAATCAAAATAGATTCTAAAGACAAAAAAGGTGCGTGGTTAGAGATCGCTCAATAAACGAAATACCTAAAGTAAAGGGTTTCCTTGGGTTATTAGCGAGTTATCCAACTTGAGTTATGAGGATGCGAATACAAATGATTTTATTTTCTTTTTCGGATAAGAATAAGGAATAATAAAAAGTACTTAACTCATATTTAATTGATTTGATTATTTTATGGATCCATTTGACATTACTAATTAAAAATTTCAAATTCGATCCGTAGACATAATTTCGAATTTTCTTGAGCCGTATGAGGAGAAAACCTCTTATACGTTTCTAGGGGGGGTATTATTCATCTACATCTATCCCAATGGGTGGTTTATCGAATCGTTGCAATTGATGCTCGATGCCGAAGAGAAGGAAGAGCTCTTCGGAAAGTGGGCTTTTATGATCCGCTAAAGAATCAAACCTATTTAAATGTTCCTGCTATTCTATATTTCCTTGAAAGGGGCGCTCAACCTACGGGAACTGTTCATGATATTTCGAAGAAGGCGGGAGTTTTTATGGAACTTTGCCTTAATCAACAGATTAAATTCAATTAATGAATAGAACAAAAGAGGGGGGGGGCGGTAGTATATAAAAGGTTATACAAAGTTATATAAGCCCCCTCTTTTGTTCTATTCATACCTATTTATTATTACTACCAAAAAATGTCTACTACTAAAAAATGTCGTCTTCTATAACGACAAAAATTTATTTTTATTTTAGTGATAGAAATTCATTTAATTTAAGACAGATGAAAAAAAGATCAAATGAATAACCGAAGTAGTTGGATTTCTAAATCCAAAATATTTACATTAGTGCCAATTCAATACAAGTCATTAGTTTTTTCTTTATTTGTATAATTTATATTTTATTATATTAATTCAATATTTAATTTTTTTTTTATTTTAATTTATGGTTCTCCACATTGTGTTCTTTTCTTAAGATTTACATTCATATTGACAACAGTGTATCAAACAAATATAATCCGATCATGAATAAATGTATCTATTTCCCTCTGTTCCATCTATGGACTTGGTTTTTTTATTTTACTTTATTTAAACGATGGATTCGTCGGATTTGCTGGGATACGAGAAGCCTTTATTTATTTATTATTTATTTTATTGAAAAAAAAAAAACGGATAAGATAATAATGGATAAGATACGAACTAAATCCGTGGTAGTACATCAATTTTGACTTAATCCATATCCTTATCTTAATCTAGATTTTAGAAGTCAGTGTATTTGCATCTAATATGTTCATTATTTTTTTTATGTTCAGAATCGATTAGCAATATTTTTGCTATTTTACTATTTGGATTTCGGTGTGCAATTAAATCTAATTTTTTATTCCGATTGGATCTACACATTTTTTTTTTTGGGGGGGGGGGGGTTGCTAACTCAACGGTAGAGTACTCGGCTTTTAAGTGCGACTGGCAATTTTTACACATTTGTATGAAGCAACGTCTTCGTCGATACTATCTCTAGAGCTTGTAAGACCGCGACTGATCCTCAAAGGAATGAATGGAAAAAGCAGCATGTCGTATCAATGTGGAATTCTGAGAATATTTTATTCTTAGCGGATCGGTTCAAAACTTTGTTTAAATTCTTGACGAAAAAAAATAAAATAAAATGAAATTTTGGGTTAAGTGAATAAATGGATAGAGCCCTATGGCTCCAATTATAGGTAAACAAAAAAAAAGAAACGAGCTTCTGTTCTTAATTTGAACGATTACCCGATCTAATTAAACGTTAAAAATAGATTAGTCCTTGATGCGGGAAATGCTTTTCCCATAAGTGGATCATCGATTTATTTTTAAATCCTAATTATTAGTAGCTATTCTCCATTAGAGTGTGGGGGTAAATGTGTAGAAAAAGCAGTCTATTGATAAAGATAAAAATCCTTTTTTTCCAAAATCAAAAGAGCGATTGGGTTGAACAAATAAAGGATTTCTAACCATCTTGTTATCCTCGAATGAACATAAACCAATTAAATTAGATGGAAAAGGAGAGGCTAAAGAGTCCGTCGATCAGTCTTATCTGGTTCCGGGGTATATATCTATTTATTTCTTACTATAATATCCTGTTTTGACTGTATCGTACTATGTGTCATTTAATAACCCAAAAGAAATCCCTTATCCCCATCTAATTTTAAATGGAGGAATTTCAAGGATATTTAGAACTCGATAGATTTCGGCAACATGACTTCCTATACCCACTTATCTTTCGGGAATATAGTTATGCACTTGCTCATGGTCATGGTTTAAATAGATACATGTTGTTGGAAAATGTAGGTTATGATAATAAATCTAGTTTACTGATTGTAAAACGCTTAATTACTACAATGTATCAACAGAATTATTTGATAATTTCTGCTAATGATTCTAAACAAAATCCATTTTTTGGGTACAACAAGAATTTGCATTCTAAAATTCTATCAGAAGGATTTGCAATCATTGTGGAAATTCCATTTTATCTACGATTAATATCTTCTTTAGAAGGGGCAGAAATCGTAAGATTTTACAATTTACGATCCATTCATTCAATATTTCCCTTTTTAGAGGAAAAGTTCCCACATTTAAATTATTCGGCGGATATACTAATACCCTACCCTGCTCATCTGGAAATATTGGTTCAAACCCTTCGTTACCGGGTGAAAGATGCTTCTTATTTGCATTTATTGCGGTTCTTTCTTCATGAGTATTCTAATTGTAACAGTCTTATTATTACAAATAAATCTATTTCCATTTTTTCAAAAAGTAATCCGAGATTCTTTTTATTCCTATATAATTCTTATATATGTGAATACGAATCCATCTTCCTTTTTCTCCGTAACCAATCTTCTCATTTACGATTAACATCTTCTGGAGTCCTTTTTGAACGACTCTGTTTATATAGAAAAATAGAACATTTTGCCGAAGTCTTTGCTAATGATTTTCCGGTCATCCCATGCTTTCTCAAGGATCCTTTCATGCATTATGTTAGATATCAAGGAAAATCAATTCTGGCTTCCAAAGACACACCTCTTCTAATGAATAAATGGAAATCTTACCTTGTCAATTTATGGCAATGTCATTTTGATGTATGGTCTCACGCGGCAAGTATCCGTATAAACCAATTATCCAAGCATTCCCTCGATTTTTTGAGTTACTTTTCAAGTGTTCGACGAAATCCTGCAGTGGTGCGGAATCAAATGCTAGAAAATTCATTTCCACTAAAGAATGCTCCCAATAAACTCGATACAATAGTTCCAATTATTCCTCTGATTGGATCATTGGCTAAAGCGAAATTTTGTAACGCAGTAGGGCATCCAATTAGTAAGCTGA